TTCTATAGATATATAGATATTTGGACTGTAGTTGACAAAGAACCAATACCAATATTATTGTTTCTTAGTCTAGATTAGAAATTGAAATGGGGCGTGGCCAAGTGGTAAGGCAACGGGTTTTGGTCCCGCTATTCGGAGGTTCGAATCCTTCCGTCCCAGCGCATATCCCTTTTTTATGCTCCATTATTCCCATAGAAAGAAGTAGGGGGAGTTAATCCGTATTAATTTGAATATCTGTGTCTGTTTGAATCTCATTAACAAATGATCAAGTTCCATAACATATTTCTATATGTTATGGAGCCAATCTATTTTCTTTGAATCTCATTTTATTTAGGTATTTCGTGTTTGGCTCTAATGAAAAATTGGAAATCTATGTACCGATTGAGGCAGGGGTGATTTATCCTATCCCTTTTATTCACTTTATGACAAGAGTCGATTATTGAAATATTACTCAATCCCATGTTAAAAAAAGTTTATCATATAAACTAAGGAAAAGTATCGCTTATATGATATATGATATGTATCGTTCTATAAAAATTTTTGGGTTTTTGTGAAAACGATTTGTGATCCCTTAAACTATTTAAACTGAAATTATTTAAATTCTATATTATAGAATATCTATAATAGTGACAACTGTTCAGTCTATCTGATAGATACGAAAAACCCTCCCTATTTTTTTTTATTTTAATTTTCGTAATGAGATGAAAAGAATAAAGATTCAAATCTTAACTTACATCATTTTTTTATCCATCTCATGAAAAAATTGGATTTCTTTCTTCTTTTCTTTGATCTTTTTATCTATTTTAAATTAAATCAGTGATGAGTCAATTAAAAAAGAAAAACTGATCTTCCTATGAAGATCAAACGTGATACTTATTGTTCAATTTTCTTCAAATTAAATAATTATGTCTAAATAGGAAACTTTTTCAATTTTAATTAGAACTATTTTTACTAAATTTTTTTAATGATTCCTTGTAAGTGGAATCTTCGGTACTCAAAAAGTAGGAAATCGTTTACTCAATCCTATTGAGTCACTTGAAGATGCAGATTCATTATTCGTTTATATATTTCTATTTCTTTCTATTATCTATATATTATTTATGTATGTTAAAGATGCTTTCTTGCTAAGACTTTTTCAGAAAAATCGTTCCACATACACATATCATATATAGAAGAAAAAGTCTAGATTACGATGTCTATGTACAACCGAACCAATGACTATTCATGATTCCATGATTGAATCAATTCCATACCGGTTCCAAATTCGAGGAATGTTATGGTAAAACTTCGTTTGAAACGATGTGGTAGAAAGCAACGTGCGACTTGAAGGACACGATCCATTGTGGATTTTTACATCCACCATTTTCGATTTATCTAGGAATGAGGGTGCTCTTGGCTCGACATTGTTTGTTCTGTTACACTCGATTTTTTGTTGGGTTGTAAATAGTCCACGATGGAGCTCGAGTAGAAAGGATTAATTCATTTCTCGGGGGCAAGGATCTAGGGTTAATGCCAATCAATCGGAACAACTTCGTAAATGTATCTTCCATATAGAAATCGAAAGCATCCAATTCGAGAAAGTTTTCAATTCAAAAGTAAAACTTGTTGGAATTTATCCAACTTTTTCGATTCAAAGTGTATCACGCGTGAATCAACTGTCCATAGGATTTTTTGATAGAAAGAAATCAAAAAGGGTATGTTGCTGCCATTTTGAAAGGATTAAGAAGCACCGAAGTAATGTCTAAACCCAATGATTAAAAATAAGAATAAAGGATCTAAGAACAAGGAAACACCATTTTAATTGTCTCGATAGTCTCAATAACTGGATCAGACTAAAGACTCCAAATAGAATTTGAAACGAGAGAAACAAAAGGGGGTAAAGACCACTCAATAAATGAAATTTACTAAAGATTTTTCCTTTGAGCTAGTTGAGAGTTATCCAACTTGAGTTATGAGTACGAATGGTTTCTTTTTCATTTTTAGGAAGAAAAAAAAGACTGAAATCATAGTCTAATTGATTTTATAGGCCCATTTGTCATTTTATTTATTAGAATTGCATACATAGACAAAACGTCAAATCAAATCATTTTTTCTCGAGCCGTACGAGGAGAAAACTTCCTATACGGTTCTAGGGGGGGGGGTATTGTTCATCTACATCTATCCCAATGAGCCGTCTATCGAATCGTTGCAATTGATGTTCGATCCCGAAGAGAAGGAAAAGATCTTAGAAAGGTGGGATTTTATGATCCAATGAAGAATCAAACTTATTTAAATGTTCCTGTTATTCTAGATTTCCTTGAAAAGGGTGCTCAACCCACAGAAACTGTTCAGAATCTTTTAAAGAAAGCGGAAGTTTTTAAGGAACTTCCGTCTAATCAAACGAAATTCAATTAAAGAAATACCGAGGGGGGGTAGCGACTTGTATATAACTTTGTAAAATTGGTCTCTACTTGTTTTTTTGATCCCCCCCCCCCTTTTTTCTGCTGTATTCGTATCTATT